CAAAATTAATAAGGATGATGAATTCCACGTTCGAACATACTATAACTATAAAACTTTTTCTGAAAATCTAGATGGAAATAAAGAAAATTCGAATTTAGAATTTTTCAAAATAAAAAAAAAAGAGGATCGTAAAAAAACAAAAAACGTTAAAAAAATCAATACATAGAACAAATACAAGAACAGATAAGAAGAGATGCGACTTCCACCTATATATTTTGTTACTTCTCCTACAAAGAAACTTGTAATACCTACCCCATTTGTAATTCCATCAATGATTCGTTTATCAAAAAAATTCGTTAGTTTTGCTAATCTTCTTATACTTTCAATTAAAGATGTTTTAAAAAAAGCATCGATGTAACCACGATTATATGACCAATTATATACAAAATTTATTAGTTTTTCCCAACGAATTCGTTTAGAATTCCATTTTTGAAATGAATTAAGTAAGGTTAAATTTAATAAAGATGAATAAAAAGGCTTATATAAACAGTATGCTATAAATATTCCAAAAAAAGCTATACTGACTGAAAAAGTTGCATTTCTCAAAAATTCATACCAATCTACAAAACTTTGCGAATTTTTATGCAAAAGGTTTATCGACGGCGTGAATAATTTTGATAATATATCAAAGTCTATTCCTTCTTGATTGAAAGGAATTCCTATGGCTCCAATAAACAAAGTAAATAAAAGCAATACAAGCATAGGAAATAGAATAGTATTGTCTGATTCATGGGGATAATAGAAAGTTCTTGTATTAAGTCCAAAATTTTCAACAGTAATAAAAGTTTGATTTCTTACATTATTACTAATTTTATATGTTTTCTTGTAAAAAAAAGAAGCTCTTTTCATATTATTCATTGTTAATAATGGTACTAACCCAAAATTTCTATTAAGTTTTTTTTCTTCTTCTTTACCCCATAAAGAGATTGAATAGAAGGAGCTACTTTTTTTTCCACTGTAATTTATAAAATAAGTGTTTAAATGTCCTTCAAAAGTAAGTAAATAAATCCGAAACATATAAAATGCGGTTAATCCCGCTGTTGAACAAGCTATTATTGCAAAAATTGGCGAAAACAACAAACTATCATTAAGAATTTCATCTTTAGACCAAAAACAAGCAAGGGGGGGAATACCACAAAGAGAAAGGGTTCCTACTAAAAAGGCGGTTTTTGTAATCGGGACATGTTTTGTCAAACCACCCATAAGAATCATATTCTGACTTTTATCGGGAGAATATCCAACTATAGCTTCCATTGAATGAATAATGGATCCAGATCCTAAAAACAACAAAGCTTTTGAATAAGCATGAGTAATCAAATGAAATAAAGCGGATCGATAAGACCCCATACCTAGAGCTAACATCATATAACCCAGTTGAGACATTGTAGAATAGGCTAAACCTCTCTTAATGTCTTTTTGAGCAAGAGCTAAAGTGGCTCCTAAGAGTACTGTTATTATACCTATCAAAGATATTATATACATTATAGAAGGGATAACTATAAAAAGAGGCAGAAGACGAGCTACAAGAAAAATTCCCGCCGCTACCATAGTAGCAGCATGTATAAGAGCCGAAATAGGAGTAGGGCCCTCCATGGCATCAGGTAACCATACATGAAGAGGAAATTGTGCGGATTTAGCAATAGGACCCACAAATAATAAAAACGCACACAAAGTAAGGAATAAGAGATTTACTCTATTATTTAAAATGAAATTATTGAATATTTCGAACAAATCCTGAAATTCGAAACTGCCTGTTATCCAATAAAGACCTAAAATTCCTAATAATAAACCAAAATCCCCTACACGATTAGTTACAAAAGCTTTTTGACAAGCATTCGCTGCAATAGGTCGTGTGAACCAAAAACCTATTAATAAATACGAACACATTCCAACTAATTCCCAAAAAAAATAAACTTGGATCAAATTAGAACTAGTAACTAATCCTAACATTGAAGTATTAAAAAAACCCATATAAGCAAAAAACCTCAGATATCCTTGATCATGAGACATATAATTGTCACTATAAATAAGAACCAAAATACCAACAGTTGTAATTAATATTGACATAATAGAAGTAAGTGGATCAATAAAGTAACCGAACTCAAAGGAAAATTCATTATTTATGGTCCAAGACCACACATTTTGATGAATGCAACTTAGAACAATTTGTTGAATAGATAGATAGAGTGAAAAGATCATAACTATACTTAACAAAAAAATACTCAGAAAAGTCCACATACGGCGAAGGTTTTTTGTTGCTGTCGGAAAAAGTAGAAGTCCAACTCCTAATAAAATAGGTACTGGGAGTGGAATGAAAGGGATGATCCATGAATATTGATATGTATGTTCCATAAAATAAAAAATCCTTTTTATTTTATTCTTAAATTTTTTATTTCTTATTCACTGGTTTGTATATATATATATTTTTCAAAGGGGACAATAAAAAAGCACGAGATTTTAAACCTAAATATAAATTTTTTCGAATTAGTATAATCCTTCAGAAATCTTTGAAAAGAAATACATATTAAAATCAAAAAATTAGATGTGATTTTATGCAGATACAGAAAAAGTGAATTAAAATTCCGTATTATAATAATTTATATACATATATTAAGAATAGAACAAAGATTTACACAACAAAAAAATACTTAAACTTAATATTAATTATATACTAAAAAACTTTACCTAAAACAAAGTTATTTGAGTTTGATTATTTAGAATTATTAAGGAATGAATTTTAATTATGGAATTTAGTTATTGTCTTCCAGTACACTAAGTGAGCTTTTTTTATTTGTAAGAAAGATTATTATAATCGATATTTTTTTTACATATGATGTGAAGAAATCTCATAATTTTTTGATAATCTAATCGAGCAGTATAGATTAATTAAATGAGCACTCTCGTACGGATTTCAAACGTTAAATAAAAAAAATTGAATTAACAAAAAAAGTCAAAAACAGTTGGGTTTTAAACTTTTGAATGTCTTTTTTGTTTTGAAAATAATATATAATAAAATTTGAAAGAAAAAAAATAACTCTATATGGAGTACGAAAGAATAGAATAATAAATGTCTTTGACATCCAATTATACCACTGAAAAAGTTTTTTTCATTTTTGAATGGCAGTTCCAAAAAAACGTACTTCTATCTCGAAAAAGCGTATTCGTAAAAAAATTTGGAAAAGGAAGGGATATTGGACATCGTTGAAAGCTTTTTCGTTAGGGAAATCACTTTCTACAGGTAATTCAAAAAGTTTTTTTGTACAACAAAATAAATAAAAAACACTATAATAACTAGAATTAGCCTAACTTAAAAACAAATTTTTTAGAATACATATAAAAAAATGTGAACCAAAAGAGGAAAAAAAAAGACAATATATAGATAAAAAAGAAAGGTTCACATTTTTTGAGTTCAAAAAAACGGGCAGATTCTTATTTTCACCATCACTACCTTGATGCAATAATAAATAAAGATCTTTTATTTATTCATTAAGAGTAAATAAAAGATCTTTAAGCAAAATCAATAGGTTCTTTAAATTAATTAATTTAAGTGAAAAAAATTGAACTTTATACCTTTAGGAATTATTATTTCTCTAAATTTTTATATTCTTTACTTGTAATTAAATTGATAAAAGCATCTGTCCACAACAGGTGAATATTAGATAATATTAATAAATAATAATATAATATATGATTTTTAAGTGATCACAAAATCTTATCTTTGTACAATATAAAAAGATGCATCAAAATAAATATTTTTATAATTTCTCTTGAGCAATTAGGAAAATCTTATTTTATTTCAAATTTCTAAGAATTTTGGAGAAGTTTTAATTTTTAGAAAAAGCATTTTTTTTATTAATGAAACTGATAAATGCTTTTTATCCTTTTTTTAATCATATAAATGAAAAAAAAAAATGATAAAGAGCATTTAGAGTTTTGTTGGTGGGTTAAAGTCCCAATTACTTGAATTTAGTTAAATTTTTCATTGTATTCTAGAAAAAAAAAAAAATCTAAAGGACAAAAAGTGAATTAAAATAATTTTAAATAACTTAGATAAAAAAAATCTTAATTGAATTAAAACCCACACGACCTATTTAACAAGTTTTTATTCATTAAATCAATTGTAAATTCCGGTCAATTGGCTAAATTTGAATCTCGACGATTGAATAAAAACTTGTTAGTATTGTTTTGAACAAGTTGCCGCTATGGTGAAATTGGTAGACACGCTGCTCTTAGGAAGCAGTGCTAGAGCATCTCGGTTCGAGTCCGAGTAGCGGCATAAGATCTTATAAAAGAGATATTATAAGTTTTATAATCAAAATAATACCCGACTTTTTTTCTAAAATCGGGTAAAACCTAGTATTAATTTATTAATTTTTAACAAATTTTTTTATGATTTTTTCAATTTTAGAGCATATATTAACTCATATATCTTTTTCGGTCGTTTCAATTGTACTGACAATTTATTTTTTAACTTTATTAGTTAATTTAGATGAAATTATAGGATTTTTTGATTCATCAGATAAAGGAATCGTAATTACGTTTTTTGGTATAACAGGATTATTATTCACTCGTTGGATTTATTCAGGACATTTTCCATTAAGTAATTTATATGAATCATTAATTTTTCTTTCATGGGCTTTTTCAATTATTCATATGGTTTCCTATTTTAATAAAAAAAAAAAAAATCACTTAAACGCAATAACTGCGCCAAGTGCTATTTTTATTCAGGGTTTTGCTACTTCAGGTCTTTTAAACAAAATGCCTCAGTCTGCAATATTAGTACCAGCTCTTCAGTCCCAGTGGTTAATGATGCACGTAAGTATGATGATATTAGGCTATGGCGCTCTGTTATGTGGATCATTAGTATCAATAGCTCTTCTAGTGATTACATTTCGCAAAGTCGGACCCACTTTTTGGAAAAAGAATATAAAAAAAAATTTTTTATTAAATGAATTATTTTCTTTTGATGTATTTTACTACATAAATGAAAGAAATTCTATTTTACTACAACAAAACATTAATTTTAGTTTTTCGAGAAATTATTATAGGTATCAATTGATTGAACAATTAGATTATTGGAGTTTTCGTATTATTAGTCTTGGATTTATCTTTTTAACCGTCGGCATTCTTTCAGGAGCTGTATGGGCTAATGAGACATGGGGTTCATATTGGAACTGGGATCCAAAAGAAACTTGGGCATTTATTACTTGGACCATATTCGCAATTTATTTACATATTAAAACTAATAAGAATGTTACGGGTATAAATTCTGCAATTGTGGCTTCGATAGGTTTTCTTTTAATTTGGATATGCTATTTTGGCGTCAATCTTTTAGGAATAGGTTTACATAGTTATGGTTCATTTACATCGAATTAAATATAAATAAAACAGTAAAAAAAAAAAAAAATAGCATCTATATCTAACTTCATATAAGTTAAGAAATATAATTTAGTTTTAGTAGTAAATCATCAAGAACCTTTTGAATCAAGTAGTACAATGATTCAAAAGGTTCTCACAATACAAAGACCAAAGACTTCTGATTACAATTCAATTTAATGTTTTTTTTAATCTCCTGAAAACTATCCATAAAAGTAATTAGATAAAATGGATTCGACCTTATCACTTGCTAATGAGAGCACAAAATCAGGATAAATCCCAATACCAATTATGGGTAGAAGAATGGAGATTGAAAGAAATAACTCTCGGGGTCCAGAATCAAAAAAAGAAAAGTTTTTGACATTAATTAACTTGTATCCATAGAACATTTGGCGTGACATAGATAATAAATATATAGGAGTTAATATCATTCCAATTGCCATTACAAAAATAATTAAAATTTTTGAAATTAAGAAATATTTTTGGCTGGTAATTATTCCAAAAAAAACGATTAATTCTGCAACAAAACCACTCATGCCTGGCAATGCAAGGGAAGCCATCGATAAGATAGTAAACAGTGTAAATATTTTTGGAATGGAGATAGCCATTCCACCCATTTCATCAAGATAAACAAGCCGAATTCTATCATAACTCGCTCCTGCCAAGAAAAAAAGTGCAGCACCAATAAATCCATGAGAGATTATTTGTAAAATAGCTCCATTAAGTCCAGGATCCGTTATAGAACTAATACCTATAATTATAAAACCCATATGAGATACAGAGGAATAGGCTATTCTCTTTTTTAAATTACGTTGACCGGGAGATGTTGAAGCTGCATAAATTATTTGGATTGTACCGACTACCATCAACCAAGGAGAAAACATAGAATGAGCGTGAGGTAATAATTCCATATTGATTCGAACCAACCCATATGCTCCCATTTTTAATAAGATTCCAGCGAGAAGCATACAGGTACTGTAATGTGCCTCGCCGTGGGTGTCAGGTAACCAAGTATGTAAAGGTATAATCGGTGATTTGACGGCAAAAGCAATAAGAAATCCAATATAAAATAGTATTTCGAGTGTGACAGGATAGGATTGATTAGCTAAGAGTTCTAAATTTAATGTTGGTTCGTTCGAACCATATAAACTTATACCTAAAACTCCTATTAATAAAAAAATGGAACTTACTGCCGTGTATAAAATAAATTTTGTAGCTGAATACAGACGTTTCTTTCCACCCCACATGGATAAAAGTAGATAAACGGGAATTAATTCTAACTCCCACATGATGAAAAAAAGTAGAAGATCCCGAGAAGAAAATAATCCTATTTGACCGCTGTACATTGCTAACATCAGGAAATGGAATAATCGGGAATCCCGAGTAACTGGAAAAGCCGCTAAAGTGGCTAAAGTAGTAATAAATCCCGTCAATAAAATCGTTCCTATAGAAAGTCCATCTATTCCCATTCTCCAGTAAAAATCTAAAAAATTGATCCATTTATAATCTTCGGACAGTTGAATTAATGGATCGTCCATTTTAAAATTATAACAAAAAGCATAGGTCGTTAGAAGAAGTTCTAAAATACAAATGCATATAGTATACCATTTATTGACTTTATTTCCCCTATGTGGGAGAAATAACATTAACGAACCGGCAGATATTGGAAAAACAACAATTATTGTTAACCAAGGAAAATCATTCGTAGTAAAGACAAGATACACCAGGTCCAAAGAACGCGTACTCAAAAAAAATAAAATTTAACTTTTTTGAGTACGAGTACTTGTCAATAAAAAAAATAAAATGTATTCCAAATTTATTCAAATGAGGTTTTCGGTAACGTATCAATAAGCTAGACCCATGCTTCTAGTTGTTTCATGCCATAAATAAACTCGAACGCTCAAAAAATCCGTTGGACAGGCGGATTCACATCTCTTACAACCAACACAGTCCTCGGTTCTTGGAGCGGAAGCTATTTGCTTAGCTTTACATCCATCCCAAGGTATCATTTCTAATACGTCTGTAGGGCATGCTCGGACACATTGAGTACATCCTATACAGGTATCATAAATTTTTACTGAATGTGACATAGGATCGATAGTTTTTTAAATGTCATAAATTTTCAATCTAGTAAACTTCTAACTGAATGATATATTAAAATACTAGATGAAGCAATGATTTCCTTTAATATAATTTTTGTAATGAATTTTGGCTCAATTGATAAAAAATGGGGCTAAAATACTTGGATTTCTGAGATTTTCACAAATATAATCTATTAGGTCAGAACCGATTATATATGCAAATTTCAATCTATAATTTTTTTTTATGCTACTTATTTAATAAGGTCGATTGGTTGATGCGAGTTGATTTTCTGTTACGATAAATTGACGAGACTATAGCTAATCCAATAGCGGCTTCAGCGGCTGCAATTGCTATAACAAAAATGCAGAAAATATCCCCTTTTAGTTGGGAATTATCAAAAAAATCAGAAAATGTTACGAAATTCATATTAACTGCATTGAGTATAAGTTCAAGACACATAAGAGCCCTAACCATATTTCGACTCGTGATCAATCCATAAAGACCAATCAAAAATAAATAGGCACTCAAAACAAGTACATGTTCGAGTATCATTCAGCAACTCCTTATCAATTTGGATTCATTTAAATATGAAAAATAATTCACCGGATTCAATCAACTAGAATATAACAAAAAAGTACGAATAAAAACTATATTAGGAAAAAAAAAATTCAAATATATATATCAAATATAAAAATTAATATTTTAAATATGAAATAAGATTCAATCCAATTTAATTGAATGAACGGAAAAAATATCATAACATACACAAAGTTTTCTTTGGTCTTTATTAATTCTAACGTTTTTTATTGACGAGCCACAGAAATTGCACCTATTAACGCAACTAAAAGAATTATTGAAATGAGTTCAAATGGAAGAAAAAAATCTGTTGATAAATGAATTCCTATTTGTTGACTATTACTTATTAAATCTTGCTCTAGAATCTGGTTTAATCTTGTAGTCCAAATAACCCCGTACCATGACGTATCGAGAATAGTAGACATTAATGAAAAAAGAATAGTTGTACAAACCACCGAAGTAATCCCATTCCCAACGGTCCACAAATTCAAATCTGTGGAATATTCTGAATCATTCATGAACATCACAGCAAATATGATTAAAACATTTATGGCCCCCACGTAAATAAGGAGTTGTGCAGCAGCTACAAAATGAGAATTTGATAGAATATACAATAAAGATATACAAACAAGAACAAATCCTAAGGAAAAAGCTGAAAATATTGGGTTGGGAAGTAAGACCACTCCCAGACCTCCTACTAGAAGACCGGATCCCAGAAAAACTAAAAGAAAATCATGTATTGGTCCAGGCAAATCCATTATATTATTAAAATAAGAAAAAAATCGAAATCCTTTTCATGACCTTATTAATTTAACCAGGAAATTCGTTTTTAATATGTTTCTAATAGAGTGAAATTAGAATCTAATGCATATGAATTGATGTAGATACAATTATTAGACAGTTTCTCTTTTTTTATTCTAAAGTGTATTTTCAACCTATCTATTTCAGGAAAGTAATTACGAATATATTATATTAAAAGAATGAGCCTTAATACTTAATATCATTATATAAATACAAATTGTTAATTAAATTCTTTATATAATTCAAAAATTTTGAATTCTTTTTTTTAATCAAATTAATGGGTTTACCCATTTATTGGTTGAGGTGAATTCAAAATTGTTCGAATAGTGTAATCGTCAATTACTGACATTGGTAAACGACCCAAAGCTATTTGATTATAATTCAATTCGTGACGATCATAAGTTGAAAATTCATATTCTTCAGTCATTGACAAACAATTTGTTGGACAATACTCAACACAATTACCACAAAATATACAAATTCCAAAATCAATACTGTAATTAAGCAATCGTTTTTTTCGAATATTAGTTTCCAATTTCCAATCAACAACAGGCAGATCTATAGGACATACTCGAACACATACTTCACAAGCAATGCATTTATCAAATTCAAAATGGATTCGACCACGGAAACGTTCCGATGTTATTAATTTTTCATAGGGATATTGAATAGTTACAGGTAAACGATTTGTGTGGGATAAGGTAATCATGAAACCTTGACCAATATACCTTGCAGCTCGTAGGGTTTGTTGACCATAATTCATGAACCCGGTTATCATAGGAAGCATATTGTAATTATCTATGAATAATTTTATCTTTGTTTCTTTCTCTTGTTTAAAACAAATAATGAATATGTTGGATTCATTTTAAATTTAGAGTGAAAAGAGTTGGAAAGAAGTTGTTAATAATAGATTACCAAGGGAAATAGGTAAAAGAAATTTCCATCCAAGATTTAATAGTTGATCCATTCTTAGCCTAGGTAAAGTCCATCTTGTTGCGATAGAAATGAACAAGAACAAATAAGTTTTAGCTAATGTAATAAAGATACCAATTGTTGTTCCAAAAATTTGATCCCTTTGAAATAGCTCCAGAATAGATATATACGGAATAGAAATATTCCAACCACCTAAGTATAGAACTGTTACAAATAATGAGGAAATTAATAGATTTAGATAAGAAGCAACGTAAAATAAACCAAATTTGATACCTGAATATTCAGTTTGATAACCTGCTATTAATTCTTCTTCCGCTTCTGGTAAATCAAACGGTAACCTCTCGCATTCTGCTAGGGAAGAAATTAGAAAAATGATAAAACCTATAGGTTGACGCCACAAATTCCATCCCCAAAAATCATATTTTGATTGTGCCTCAACTATATCAACTGTACTTAAACTGTTAGATAATCCTAGTCGGTGATAACATTACTATTTTCACCGCTATTACAAAACCGTACATGAGGTCTTCGCCTCATACGGCTCCTCGGGGGCCATAAATAAATCTAAGGACCAGAATTAGTATTATTTAGATAGATATGATGTGTTCTAAAATAGATTAAATATAAATATATCTGGGATCCCGAATTATACCAATGGAATTCTGTCTGCTCAAATTATAAGAATAAAAAAAGCGCTTCGGAATTCATCTCATCCTTTACAAATTTGAATTTCTATTTGTTGAGTAATAACTTAATCCTTTAATAAGATACTCCTTGTAAAAATAAAAATAGGTATTTCAGCCCATAGTGGTTTTTAATTACGAAAAAGAATTAGATATCCTATTAGTTTATTATTCATGACAGAAATTCTATTTTATTTTCGAAATATAGGAAAAAAATATCCTAGTTTCGTTCCTATTCTTCTTTCTTTTTTAGAAAAAAGTTGGTGGACTTATAAAAAATAAAGGATTATTTCGTTTCTGATAGTCATTACATTTATAAGTGGATAGGAGCATACTCTGAATCGGAATCTTGGGGAGTACTGTCTGATCATTTCTACTAATTTTAAGTCCCAATTAACCTTCTTTTTTTTTTTTTTCTTATGTTATGCATAAATATCCTTTTCAATTTGGTTAATCTCTATTACAAATTCTTTGTGTATTTTGGTGTTTCTAACCATCCACTCACTTTTACCTAATTGCCGCTCACTTTGTAATACATGTATGTTAATCTATATAACTGATAGTTATATAACTGATAGTGAAAACGTTATACGGTTAAATATTTTTAACCCGCTTCAAGCCAGGATGACTAATCAACCAACCTTGGGGTAAAGTGATTTTTACGCCTATGTTTATTTTCGTTTAACCTTTGTACATAGGAAATGAGACTCAATTTTTCTTTTTACTGCTAATTTCTGAGCAGTTTTTTTCACTCATATATAACTATCAAATTCCTTTTTCTTTTATTAAGATTAACCCGAAAGATAACTATATTTATATATTCCGCCTTTTAACTTATTCGTCTAGAAGAAACGGAATAGGAAAAAGAAACGTTTATGTTTCAACGAATCGCACGTAGAGATATTGATAAAACACATAGAGTTAATGGTATTTCATAACTAATCGATTGGGCAGCAGCTCGCAGACCACCTAAAAAAGAATATTTATTATTTGATCCATATCCTGACATAAGAAGTCCAATAGGAGCAATACTTGAGATGGCAATCCATAAAAAAATACCGATATTGAGATCCGCTAAAACAAGGTGATTACTAAAGGGAATTACTGAATAACTTAGTAAAATGGAGATAACTGCTATAGATGGTCCAATACTAAATAAAGGAGTATTTCCTCTAGATGGACGAAGATTTTCTTTGAAAAGTAGTTTTGTCCCGTCGGCTAGAGCTTGAAGAATTCCCAACGGGCCGGCGTATTCAGGTCCAATACGTTGTTGTATCCCTGCAGATATTTCTCTTTCTAACCACACAATTACTAGTACACCTGTTATGATTCCCAATACAAGAGAAAATATAGGGACAAATATCCATATGAGCCCATAGACCTCTTTTAAAGATTCCAATCTAACAAAAGAATTTATAGTTTGGACTGCTGTTGCATAAATTATCATTTTAACGATCAACTTCTCCCATAATTATATCTATGCTACCGAGTATCGTCATAATATCAGCCAATTTCATTCTTTTAACTAGTTCAGGAAGAATTTGCAAATTAATAAAACCCGGCGGTCGGATTTTCCATCTCCAAGGAAAACCACTTTGATCTCCTATGAGAAAAATTCCTAATTCCCCTTTTGGAGCTTCAACTCTTACATAAAGTTCTTGTTTCGATAATTCAAAAGTAGGAGAAGGTTTTTTACTAATGAATCGATATTCAAAATCATTCCATTCTGGATTCCTTTTTCTATCAAAGCCTCTGCTTTCTAAATTCTCATAGGGACCCCCCGGAAGTCCTTCCAGAGCCTGTTGAATAATTTTTATGGATTCTGTCATTTCGCTAAGTCGTACTAAATACCGAGCTAATGAATCTCCTTGTTTTTGCCACTGAATTTCCCATTCAAATTCATCGTAAGACTCATAACGATCAACTTTACGAAGATCCCATGATATTCCGGATGCGCGTAGCATTGGTCCGGATAAACCCCAATTTATTGCTTCTTCCCCACCAATAATCCCAACTCCTTCAACCCGTTCTAAAAAAATAGGATTTCGTGTAATCAGTTTTTGATATTCAACAACTTCTGTTAAAAAATAATCACAAAAATCCAAGCATTTATCTATCCAACCATAAGGTAAATCAGCCGCTATTCCTCCAATACGAAAAAAATTATGCATCATTCTCATACCGGTGGCAGCTTCGAATAGATCATATACAAATTCTCGTTCTCTGAAAATATAGAAAAAAGGAGTCTGTGCACCAATATCGGCCATAAAAGGACCGAGCCATAACAGATGAGAAGCTATACGACTCAATTCTAGCATAATTACTCTGATATAGCTGGCCCTTTTAGGAACTTGAATATTTCCCAATTGTTCTGGTCCATTTACTGTTATTGCTTCTGTAAACATAGTAGCTAAATAATCCCATCGCGTTACATAAGGTAAATATTGTATAATTGCTCGGTTTTCTGCAATTTTTTCCATTCCTCTGTGTAAATAACCCAATATGGGTTCACAGTCAACAACATCCTCACCATCTAGAGTAACAATTAAGCGAAGAACCCCATGCATGGATGGGTGATGAGGTCCCATATTGATTATCATAAGATCTTTTCCTGTAACTGGTCTCTTCATAAGTTTTTCCTGGATTCGTTCTGGCATGAATTAGATTGCTGAAAAAGAAGTTTATCAAAAAATTAAAGATCTAAAAAATGCACTAATTCACAATTTTTGAATTTAACGAGTTTTTAATTCCCGAATATTCAACTGATTAATTAATTCTTTATAACGTACTCTATTTTTTTTTGACAAATAAGCCAGCAGTCGTTGACGTTTTCCCAGAATTTTTCGTAGACCCCTCTGAGATAAATAATCTTTTCTGTGCAATTCCAAATGTGAAGTAAGTCTTCGTATCTTATTAGTAAAACTGAATACTTGAAATTCAACAGATCCCCTGCTTTCCTCTTTTTGTTCTTGAAATGAAATGAATGCATTTTTTATCATAAAAAGAAATCCTTCCCTTTTTAATATGAATTGAAAGATATGAATTTTACTGATCAGTAATAATAATGGTAGTTTTTTTGTACAAGGATCTTAATTTAATTATCAACTTCTTAATTCTTCATTTTATAAAAAAAAATCTACATTTAGATCTAAAAAAGGAGGATTCTGTTAATTTATTTATGGATCCGCTCGGATTGGTATCTATGTCATTGATTAAATTAATATCATGTATAAAGATTGAATTTAAAACAATCCCTCATAGTTCATACAGTTGTTTTCATATAACGTAACTTAATATATTATATATAGTAAAAAGGATCGATCATTAATGAAGTGGAAATCGCGTATACATGTGTATTCTTATCATACTGAAATTATTTCCGTTAGTAGTATTAAACCAATAGCGATTCATACAAGCTAAATCTTCTAATCTAAAATTGGGCCAAAGAAAGGATTTGAATTTAATTAGGTTATTTTTATCCTTAGCAAGATCTTTCTTTTTATCCAAACCTGTGGTCAAGTTTTGAATATTCTTATCAAATCTTGAATTTCTATCCCTCGCATTTTTTTTTTTTAAGTTGAAACAAATTAGAATTCGAAATTCTTTACGTCGTTTAGGGGATAGAATATTTTCAGGGACAAAGAAATCATAATTATTTTTTTTTCTATTTACAGTTTTGTTTTGATATTTTGTAATGGATTTTTCAATTTTTTTTTTATCAATATAGCTTTTTTTTTTGTATCTTTTACTTATTTTGTGTTTATTTTTATGAACCAACGAAATACCTATGGTTCTATATATAATAAGTTGTCCATCATTTTGTACAGACAAACGGACAGGTTCAATAATCAATATTCCTTTTTTCATTAATTTTGCAAAAGTAAAATTTTTCTCAATCATTAGAATGTCTAGGCTCATCTCTCCTCTTTCAATAGAAGATATCGCTATTTCGTTTGGATTTTTTAGTCTAACCAAGAGACAGTATACTTTTACATTATTGAGAATTTTTTGATTAAAAAAACAATTCCATCGCAATTGAAAACGCGAATATCTTGTGAGAAATAAATCAAGTTCCGCTTCTGTATTGCTTTTGTATTGTTTTTTATTTTTACGTTTTTTTATCGTCGATTCTGCATAATTTTCTTCAATATTTTTTTCTTGGTTTAATAGAGCTGATTCAGGATTTTTTTTTTTTTCTTTATCTGATTCAAGCTCTACTTGACTGGCCGATTCTTTTTCTTCTTTATTTAGATTAAAAAATCTAAGCGATTTTTTTTCATTTGATGGTATAAAACCTTTTTTCTTTCGAGTAATCTTTTTATTAACATTTATGTTTTCATTAAAATTTAAAAGAAGTAATTTGATTGGTATGACCCACGGCTTCATTTTATATGTACTAGAAAATAAGAAAAATTCTGGAAAGAAAAAAAATTCAAAATTTGTTATACGACGGTTTAGTATTTCTTCATTCATTCCCATCCAATCAAAAAAGAAACTTTTTTGATTGGCAAGACCCGTCTTAATTATTTTCTCAATTCTTTGATAATTCTGAACTTTAGTATTAATATATTTTTTTTTACTCTTAGTATCAACCCAAGACTCAATATTTACTTTTTTTGTAAACCAAAAGTTTAGAATTCTCCAATCCAAATATTTTCTATGCCGAATTTCCCCTATACCCCGAATATTATATTTTTCTAGAAAACAAGAGACTAAACAATTATCTAGAGCAATGCCTTTAGACGTGTCAAAAGTTTTTTCTGTAGAATGAATGGATTTGTAGCAAAAAAGATTATATATAGAATTTTTTTTTAAATTATGTTTTGGATTTAATAACGAGTCGGCCTCAAAAACACTTTGTTTTTTGTAATTATCAAATTTCTTGTTTTCATATGAATCCTCTTTGGTTAAACTTGGATTTAGAACTAGAGAATCTTGGTTTATTTTCTTTTTCCATTTTTGGGTTACTAATCTAGCCCACGCAATTTGAGGTAAATTGTATTGATAATTACTTCGTAACCAGTTTTTCCATTGATTTACTTCGGAATTTAAAAAGGTTTTATCTTTCAAGTCATAATGAAAGATTCCTTGTTCTTGAAAAAACTCCTTTATTTTATTTTTAACAAAAAAGGATGTTATGCATATGTTATATTCAAGAACAGCCTTTAATTTAGAAAAGTTACTAACTTGAATTTGTGATAATTTGTAAAATACATATGCTTGTGATAAAGAGCATAGGTCATAACTAATTTTTTTTTTATTGGATATTAAATTTTTTATAGTCGAAATAAAATAAATGGTATTTTTTTTTTTATTAATTTTTTCTCCATTTTCTTCAGCCTTGTAAATATATTTATCAAGAATTGTTTTTGTTGATTCAAAAAAAAGTTGTGTAGTAATTCTTGGAATATTAATGATACCTAGAAAAAGGGCTATAGACAGTTGTTCAATGCAAAATTTAAAAAAAAAAATAGATTTACGAATTAATCGGGTATTTTTTCTTTTGAATGTCTGCCAAATTTTTTTTGATGGCTCCATTATTTTAGAATCATAACGCAGTTTATTAGAACTATTAGTTAGGTTTTGTTTTTCTTTTGAAATTTCTTCGATTTTATTTCTTATTGTCTTTATTCTATCAATCACATTTTGGATTTTGTTTTCGCTGAGTGAAGAATTTGTCCACTCCATGGATTTTTTTTGAACAGATAGTTCAGGAATCATCTGATTACTTATTATTGAATCTTTTTTCGTTTCATTTAATTCATATATTTCTCTCGGGCCAAATAATGGAATTAGATTTCGTTTTGAAAGGTCTTTTATTTTTCCTTTTATAAAAAGAAAGTTTTTGAGAATCCAGTTTTTAATTTCTTTTGTGACTTTTAGGAAAATTGTTGCTCTTTCTTTGAAAATCCTTAAAACCAGAAAAGACTTAGTTTTGAATTTGTTGATTCTTTTTTTTAATTCTTTAGAAATAGGTTCAAAAAAAGAAGGCTTTTTTTGGGCAGAACCAAACGGTAGTTCGGTTTCCATTCCCCAAACTGTTAAAAAACAAAAATCATTTTTTTCTCTTTTGTCTCTTGTTTTTTTGAATCGAGCCTTCTGAGATGATTGAAATTTAGATTTATGCCAAGGTTTAAGATAAAAAGGAAATAGGATTTTTATCTGAATACCATCCGTTAACCAGTTTTTTGGAAATTCTGTTTCGGATAGTTGAACCCCATTATAAGTGCATTTAACATGCATTTCACGTTTCCAATCCTTTAAATCCTCAGACCACTCGGGAAATTGAAATAATAACATACGGACGCTATTTTTAATTATTATCAATAAAGGTAATATAATATATTTTCTAAGAATAGATTGAGTTACTAAGAGAGAACCTCTTATTATTTGAGCAAATAGGAAGCTATCCCAAGTTTCTGCAATTTCTATCCGTCTTTTTTCTTCTATTTTTGATTGTTCTTCGTCTTTTTTATCAATATCAATTTTTTTTTTTTTTTTATTTTTCCACATGAAATTGCTAAGAATTTTTTTTTTTAGCCCCCATATATCAAACGAAAAATAAAAAAGTTTATCTATTCTATCAAAAAAAAGGGGAGAATGGACTTTTGCTTGAAAAAATTCCCAAATAATAGTTTTACGCCTTTGGGAACGCATGGATCCTTTAATTATCTCTCGACGAAAATCAGATTGTTGTGAATAACGGATTAAAGCCATTTCATCATTTTGATCAGAATTTTGATTATCTTTGAGATCTTTGAGATTAGTATAAATCTCGTTATGGGGCTCTTTATCAGTAAAAACCACTACACGTTTTGCTTTTCTTGAACGAATTCCAGGCTCCATTGTTACATTTTCTTCGTTTTCGCCTTCCAATTCTTCCAACTCACTTATTAATTTGTATGACCATCGAGGAACTTTTTTAGTGATTTCATGGAAATCCATAAAATTTTTTATTGAAGTTTGATCATTGCTATCAGTTATAACGACATCAAATAAAAATTTGAAAATTTTTATTTCTTCTTCTGAATAAATTTTTGCTTCTTGGGGTTCTGAAAAAAAAGAAAGTTTTTTCTCTATTGCCAAAGATTCTCGATTAAATTTTTCTATTGTTTGCTCAAATTTGTGATAATTAATCTTCAGAAGTATACCATGAATCTTGTTTATCCAAGATTCTCCTATATTTTTTTTTATATAGGTTTCGGTTATGATTTGGAATTTAGGGAATTTTTGGATTCTTCCCCGAGAGACCCCATGCAAAAATGGATCATAAATTTTAGGTAAATACTCTTTTTTAGTTTCGTTATGGCAAAATCGAGTCGTTTTTTCCAGTATATTTTCAACAGACCATTCCTTATCTAAAGCGTCAATTCGATTTAAAAATTCTTTTTTTAAGTTTTCCTTTTTTTCTTCATTGATCAAACTCCAATAAGTAGAAACTTGGTCAGAGGGTCTTTTTTCTCTTGTAAATGAAGGTATCTTTTTTTGTATCATTTCAAAAAAAGTGGAAAGGTTGGGGGGATATGTAAAAGATATTCGTTCTTTTCCATCACTTTGGCATGTATAAAAAAAATATTGTGACATTTCATTTCTTACAGTATTTTCAATTTTATCATTTTTGATATATCGATTTGGTCGATTCCATCTTTTATAATCGAAAACTAGAGTTACAAAAGGTTTTTCAAACCATAAAAAACGATCCTCTTTTTTTTTTATTTTGAAAAATTCTAAATTCGAATTTTCTTTATTTCCATCTAGATTTTCAG